CTTTCCGAATGAAACCAGAGGAGTGTTTCATTATGATCTGGATTGCGCTTTTATCTTTCATGTTATTCTTAGGGCAGGCCTTCTATACCATAACAAAAAAAAAACATTATAACATAACAAAAAAACGAAAAGGAAGATTTGAGTATTATTAATTTTAAATTAAATTAATAGCCATAACTAAAACTAATAAAATGGCTATAACTAACCATTCCTTTAATTTCGAATTAGAAGAGAATTCAAAATAAAATTATTTATTAATTAAATATGAAATTATTTCGAATTATATATAATAAATAATAATATTATAAGATTGTAATATACAATAAATATAGAAATAGAATAAGATTCTAAACTTAATTACATTACTTTACTTTACTCAATTTTATTTAAAATGAAATATGAAAATATATTTTCAAATTAAATTAAAATGAAATATATATATTTCTATATATAAAATATATATGATCTATATATAAAATATATATGAAATATAATAAAATTATGTAATAAAAAATAGTAAACATAGAATAGTAAAAAAATCTTACCATCTAATTAAGCTAATTAAGATATTTATTATTGATAAACATATATTTGAGAAATAGATCAAAATTTTCTATCGCGATATTTAATAATATCGCTATATTAATAGGTATGTTCTATAATATTCAAATATCCAATATGTTTGGAAATTCTAAAATTCTATTTTCTATTCTTCCTTATTTTTTTTTTGATATTTCTATTTTTCTATATATCATATTTCTTATGAAATAGCTAAGAATGAACAGTTAATATCTCAGTAGTTTACTAAATTAGTATACGTATACAATTTCTGTTATGTGAGCCCGCTTAGCTCAGAGGTTAGAGCATCGCATTTGTAATGCGATGGTCATCGGTTCGATTCCGATAGCCGGCTTTTCTCCGTTTGTTTGATTTTTGATTTTTTACATAATTGATAATGTGAAATCAAAGCGAAAAACTTCTTTCCCTTTTCCCAAGGGTCACCCTATCATCTCGTAGGAACTTCCAATTATGAATAAAAATGGGATTAGAGGAGTTCGGTCTCTGTAGAACAAATCAATCAAGAAAAGAACCCTGAATTTTTTTTATTATTATTTGAAATTCTTTTTATTTATATAATACAATTATTTATATACAATAAGGTCCGGATATTGATACAATTCCTCTAATTAGTCTTTGTAATACAATACTTCAGTAAATTTCGATTAATTTATCATATTTTAGTTTAGTTTTAATTTTGTTTTATGAAATTTCATAAAAAATAAGGAGTCTTTATGTCACGTTACAGAGGGCCTCGTTTCAAAAAAATCCGTCGTCTGGGGGCTTTACCGGGACTAACTAGTAAAAAGCCTAGAGCCGGAAGCGATCTTAGAAACCAATCGCGCCCCGGAAAAAAATCTCAATATCGTATTCGTTTAGAAGAAAAACAAAAATTGCGCTTTCATTATGGTCTTACAGAACAACAATTACTTAAATACGTTCGTATCGCCGGAAAAGCCAAAGGATCAACAGGTCAGGTTTTACTACAATTACTTGAAATGCGTTTGGATAACATCCTTTTTCGATTGGGTATGGCTTCGACTATTCCTCAAGCCCGCCAATTAGTTAACCATAGACATATTTTAGTTAATGGTCGTATAGTAGATATACCAAGTTATCGCTGTAAACCCCGAGATATTATTACAGTGAGGGATGAGCAAAAATCTAGGGCTCTGATTCAAAATTATCTTGATTCATCCCCCCGCGAGGAGTTGCCAAACCATTTGACTCTTCACCCATTCCAATATGAAGGATTCGTCAATCAAATAATAGATAGTAAATGGGTCGGTTTGAAAATAAATGAATTGCTAGTTGTAGAATATTACTCTCGTCAGACTTAACCCCAACTAAAATAACAAGGGTTCGGACAATTTTGACCTCTCCATTTTGGCTTAAGTAAAGGGACCCGGGGTAAGTAAGGTAAGGGGTTTGATCTGGGGATTTTGATCTCATTCATGTATCATAGATCGGTAGGGTATTTTCATTCCTTGTCCATTTTGCCCAGTATTTTTCGTACCACAGAAGATTTGGATTAGGAATACATAATCGATATCAAAGAAAAGAAAGGTCTAACTGTTGGAGTATACATTCTTATTTGATGCATTGCAGTCAGTAACATTGGTGAATTAGGTGAAGAGTACGGAAAGAGAGGGATTCGAACCCTCGGTAAACAAAAGTCTACATAGCAGTTCCAATGCTACGCCTTGAACCACTCGGCCACCTCTCCTACATAATGATTATGGCCAAAAAACCGAGTTAATAGTGAGTCATTCATATTATTTTGGATAGGTATCTACATTGAATTAAAATTATTAAAAAATTGAACTCTAAAAATAGAAAACTTTTCATCAAAGACAAATCCTTCCGCATAAATCTTTTTTGTGAAAAATTGTAAAATAAAGATATATCTATTCATGTTTGCGAAGATGGGGTTTCCGCCCTT